TTGCGGTGATTATGTTCTACTAACCATAAAGATATTGGTACTTTGTATTTGCTGTTGGCTTTGTGGTCTGGGTTAATTGGATTGGCTTTGAGACTTTTGATTCGAGCTGAGTTAGGCCAGCCTGGTAGATTATTGGGTGACGATCAGCTATATAATGTGATTGTTACAGCACATGCTTTTATAATAATTTTTTTCCTGGTGATACCAATAATGATTGGAGGATTTGGTAACTGACTTATTCCTTTAATAATTGGTGCTCCTGATATAGCTTTTCCTCGGTTAAATAACTTAAGATTTTGGTTACTTGTACCAGCTCTTTTTTTGTTGTTAAGATCTTCTTTGGTGGAAAGGGGTGTTGGTACTGGTTGGACGGTGTATCCGCCTTTGTCTGGAAATGTTGCTCATTCTGGGGCTTCAGTGGATTTAGCAATTTTTTCGTTGCATCTTGCTGGTGCTTCTTCTATTTTGGGTGCTATTAATTTTATTTCTACTGTTGGAAATATGCGATCTCCTGGATTGATTGCTGAGCGAATTCCTTTGTTTGTGTGAGCAGTTACTGTAACTGCTGTTTTGTTGGTTGCTGCCTTGCCAGTTTTGGCTGGTGCTATTACAATGCTACTTACTGATCGGAATCTTAATACGTCATTTTTTGATCCAACTGGGGGTGGCGATCCTATTTTATATATGCACTTGTTTTGATTTTTTGGTCATCCTGAGGTGTATATTTTGATTTTGCCTGGGTTTGGTATAATTTCACATATTGTTATGCATTATGCGGGGAAAAAACAGGTTTTTGGGTATTTGGGTATAGTATATGCTATTGTTTCTATTGGTGTGTTAGGTTTTATTGTTTGGGCTCACCATATGTTCACTGTTGGGATGGATGTGGACACTCGAGCTTATTTTACTGCTGCTACTATGATTATTGCTGTTCCAACAGGTATTAAAGTTTTTAGATGGTTAGCTACTATTCATGGGTTTGTAAATAAAACCGAGCCCCCTATTATGTGGGCTTTAGGTTTTATTTTTTTGTTTACTGTGGGCGGTTTAACTGGTATTGTTTTATCTAACTCTTCTTTAGACATTGTTTTGCATGATACTTATTATGTGGTGGCTCATTTTCATTATGTTTTGAGGATGGGGGCTGTTTTTGCTTTGTTTAGGGCTTTTAGGTATTGATACCCTTTGATTTCTGGTGTAACTTTTCATGCTGTTTGAAGTAAAATTCATTTTGTCTTGATATTTGTAGGGGTAAATTTAACGTTTTTTCCTCAACACTTTTTAGGTTTGGCCGGTATGCCTCGTCGATACTCTGACTATCCAGACAGGTTTGCTAAGTGAAATGTAGTTTCTTCTTGAGGTTCGTTGATTTCTTTTGTTTCTGTGTTGCTTTTTATATTTATATTGTTTGAGTCTTTTGTTTCTCAGCGGTCTGTTGTTTGGGGAAGGGCTTTAAGGACATCTTTTGAGTGGCAGGATAATAATTTTCCTGCTTCTTTCCATTCGAATAGGCAAGTTGTGAAGGTTGTATTGTCGTCGTAACAGGAGGTATTAATTTTATGTAGTAGGTGTAGATGTTACGTAACCCTTTTCATTTGGTGGAGTTTAGTCCGTGACCTTTTACTGCTGCGGGTGGAGCGTTGTTTTTGACTGTTGGGTTGGTTAGTTGGTTTCATGGAAAGGGGATAATTTTGATGTTGATTGGTATTTTGGTTATTTTATTAACTATGGTACAGTGGTGACGGGATGTTGTTCGAGAAGGTACTTACCAAGGTTATCATACTAGTTGTGTTAGTATGAATCTTCGTTGAGGAATGGTGTTGTTTATTTTCTCTGAGGTATGTTTCTTTTTTGCTTTTTTTTGGGGATTTTTTCATAGAAGACTTGTTCCTACTATGGAATTAGGTTGTATTTGACCTCCTGTTGGGATTTTGCCATTAAATCCTTTTAAGGTTCCTTTGTTGAACACAGCTGTATTATTAGGTTCTGGGGTTAGTGTTACTTGAGCTCATCATGGGTTGATGGCTGGTAATCGTGAGGAGGCTTTATATGGGTTGCTTTTAACAGTGTTTTTAGGTTTATATTTTACTGTTCTTCAGTGAGGAGAGTATGAGGAGGCAACTTTTAGAGTTGCTGATGGGGTTTATGGTTCTACCTTTTTTGTAATAACGGGGTTTCATGGGTTGCATGTTTTGATTGGAAGAGCTTTTTTGATTGTGTGTACAGTACGGTGTTATTTACATCACTTTTCTATTTCTCATCATTTTGGATTTGAGGCTGCTGCTTGGTATTGACATTTTGTCGATGTAGTTTGAATTTTCTTATATTTGTGCATTTATTGATGAGGTTCTTAAGTAAAAAAGTTTATAGGTAAAATGCTAATAGATATTTTTTCATCTTTGGATGCTGGGGTGTACTCTAGTTTTAGGGTTAGGAGTTTTGTGTGATTGAGTGGATTTGTTGGATTGTCTATTTCTTTAGTTGGAGTGTGGGTTGAGTTGTCTGGTGTTAGTGTTATGTTTTTTAGTTTAGTGAATGTAGTGTTAGATTTAGTGAAGGGTTGTTCTGGTAAATTTTTTGGGGGGTTTGCGTTGGGGCAGGTTTCTTTGTTCACGTTGATTTTTGTTGTAAATATTTCGGGTATAATTCCAAGTGTATTTAGTCCGACCAGCCATTTATCGTTAACCTTTGTGTTAGCAATAGTAGTTTGATTTTGTTTGGTTCTTAGAGGTTGGGTGTATTCTTGAAAGAGAAGTGCTGGACATTTGGTTCCGACTGGAAGACCCATTGTGTTAATTCCATTGCTTGTGCTGATTGAGAGAGTTAGTATCTTAATTCGTCCTATTACTTTAGGTGTTCGATTGGCTGCTAATATTACTATGGGCCATCTTATGTTGCATGTTATTGGGGAGTATGTTGCAGAGTTTTTTTATGAAATTTCGGTTTTTGGAAGATTATTAGGGGGTTTGATTATGTTAGGATATGTGATTTTTGAGTTTGCTGTTAGGTTTTTGCAGGCGTATGTTTTTGTGTTATTAGTTGGGTTGTATTCTTCTGATCATCCTATAAATCATTAGGTGAAAAGTGTGATAATTTAAGAAGTAGAAAGAATTAGTTAAAGTCATAATTTGAGTTTGTCAAGCTCGAGTTGCCTTTGTGGCATTCTTTTATGCCTCAATTAAGTCCTATGTCTTGAGTTTTAGTAATTAGAGTTTTTTTGGTGTGTTTGATTTGTTTTGCGGTAGTGGTTTGGTGGGTAGCTGAGGGGAAATATAGTATTACATGTGTGGGGAATAATGGCAAAGTTTTTGATAGCAAAAAGTTTATGAAGTGAGGTTTTGGAAGATTTTTATTAAAGAAGTAGTGTGGTTTTTTCCTACTGTGGGTGTAGGGGTCATTGGTGTTATGGTAGGTATGGTATGTTTAATGTCACAGCGGAAGAGGCTATTTGGAGCTTTGTTGAGAATGGAAATTTTTACTTTAGGTGTTTATGTTATGATTTTTGGTTTGGTATGTTTTCAGGGTTGATTAAGTAGTGTGTGTTTAATTTTTTTGGCTTTTGGGGTTTGTGAAGCTGCTCTGGGGTTAAGTGTGTTGGTCTCATTGGTTCGTAGTATTGGGAGTGATTACGTCGGTGGATTGATTTTAGGTCATTTTTAGATTGGGTATTATTGGGGTTTTAATAGCCATAATAAGTGGGTTAAGACAAAGAATTTTTTGATGGAGTGTTTTGTGGGGTTGTATTTTTATGTTTTTGGTGAGTTTAGGGTTGTGGTTTAGTCCTTTAGGGTTGGCTGGGTGTTGGAGCGAGGTTTTTATCGTTGATAGATTTTCTTTTGCCCTTATGTCGTTGAGTATTTTGGTATCTAGCTTTAGAATGTTAGCCAGGGTGCGTGATGTGGAAAAAGCGAATAACAAGTGTATTGAGTTTGTTTTTAGTATTTTGGTATTAACTATGGTTCTTGTTTTTTGTTTCGGTGTTGGGTCTTTACTTAATTTTTATATTATATTTGAGTTTAGGCTTATTCCTATTTTGTTAATTATTTTGGGATGAGGTTATCAACCAGAACGATTACAGGCTGGAAAGTATATGTTGCTGTACACGGTTAGTGCTTCTCTTCCTCTTTTAGTTTTAATTATTTTGGTTCTTACCAAGGGTGGGTCTATTTTTTGAGGGTGAAAGTTTTTAGGGTTTGAGTGAGGGTGGTTGGTGACTTTTTGTGCTTCTTTAGCTTTTTTAGTGAAGTTGCCTATCTATGGGTTTCATTTGTGATTGCCTAAGGCTCATGTCGAGGCTCCGGTTGCGGGGTCTATGATTTTGGCTGGTGTTTTACTTAAGCTTGGTGGTTATGGTTTGGTTCGATTTTTTTATATGCTAAGATTGTTTAGAAGCCTAACTACTTCGGTTATTTTTTGTCTTGGGCTAGCTGGAGGAATTGTTGCTAGTATAGTATGTTTTGCTCAAAATGACGTGAAGTCTTTAGTAGCTTACTCCTCTGTGGGGCATATGAGGTTGGTTTTGGGTGGTGTATATTCTAATACGGATTGAGGGTGATTGGGTTGTTTGTTGATGATAGTTGCTCATGGTTTGTGTTCTTCTGGCTTATTTTTTCTAGCCAGTGAAACTTATAAGTGTTATAGAACTCGAAGTTTGTTTTTAGTTAAGGGTGGGTTGGTTTTAGTCCCTGGAGTTGCTTTGTGTTGATTTTTAATATGCGCTATTAATATAGCTGCTCCTCCTTCTTTGAATTTGTGGAGTGAGTTAATACTTGGGATTTCTGTTTTAATGTATTCTACAGTGTTTTCTTTGCTTACGGGGGTTATGACTTTTTTAAGAGGACTTTATTCATGGTACTTATATTCGATTACTCAACATGGGCAATATCCATTGTGAGTTCGTGGGGTGATGATAGTTGAAGAGTATACTAATTATGTGATTAGATTTATGTTGGTGTTTTTGTTGGGGGTGAGTGGTATTATGTTGATGTTATTTTTATAGACATTTAATTTTAATTTTTTTTTTTGAGTAAATTAATGAGGTTTAAAAAAATGGTCGTAGTGCTCCTATTTTTGGTTTGCAGATCTTCACCCTTGCCACTAGAGTGAATAGCAATATGCAGGCTAGTAGGATAACACAGGTAATTCCGTTTTCTATATAGAGAAAGTTTAAGGTTTGTGTGGTTTCACTGATTCTGGCATTAATCTCTATGTTAATTTGATAGTTTGAGGTGAGCCTAACACTTTTGAGGTTGGAGAGCAAGATGAAAGTTAAAATAAGCGGTATTAGAGGATTATTTGCTGAGAAAGTTATGTTAGGCGAAAGAGATGCAATATATGCAAATATTACTAATATTCCACCGATGAAAATAAAGAAAAGTATATAAGAGTATCAAGGGCTAATTGTAGCAATAAGAGTACAGTTAAGGAATGCTAGTAAAAGTACTATAATTCCTAGCGATAGTGGGTGTATAGGAAGAGTTATTGAGAGTACTGTGTATCTTCATAGGGTTGAGATGATTATTAGTGTAATTACGTATAAGTTTGTTATAGTTATGCTGACCATGTTTGGTCTTTTTGCTTGGAAGGCAACTGTACATTACTTATACTATCAGCATTATGCTATAGTAGAAAAAGGAGCGGTCTTAAGGCTATTAAAATGGTTAGCCTTAATGGTAAAAAGGATTTTCAAGCTATTGCTATTAAGAGATCATAGCGGTAGCGTGGTAAAGTGGCTCGAGCCCACAAAAAGATAATGGCCACCGGGATAGATATGATTAATGTTCCTGTTAGTAGGCAAGAGGTAATAAGACTTATTATCAGAATATTCCTGTATTCTGCTATAAATAAAAAAGCAAATCCGGCTCCTCCGTATTCAATATTAAACCCTGACACTAATTCTGATTCTCCTTCTGCAAAATCAAATGGAGCTCGATTTGTCTCTGCGAGAATTACTGCTAATCATATAATTCCTAAAGGTAGAAATAACATAAGAGAGATTATGGATAGGTTTATAAGGCGAATTCTTAGTATGTCTATTTGTATTGTTAAAAATAAATAGAAAATAATAACTAAAGTTATAGTGACTTCATAGGAGATGGTTTGAGCTATAGCTCGAATAGCTCCTAGTAACGCGTACTTGGAGTTTGATGACCATCCTGCTATTAATGTTGTATAGACAGTCAAAGAGGAGATGCATAGAAACAGAAGTATGCCAAATGTAAGTTGGTATGAGACTATGAACGAAGGAAACAGTTGTCATAGTCTAAGAGCTAGGATGAGTATTACTGTTGGGGTTAGGATAAATGGAAAGTAGTTTGAGGATATTGGTGTAATTCACTCTTTAACGAATAGTTTTAAAGCGTCTGCCAGTGGTTGTGGGATTCCAATTACTCCTAGTTTATTGGGGCCCTTTCGAATTTGAAAATATCCAAGAGCTTTTCGTTCTAGGAGCGTAAAGAATGCTACACCTAATAAGATTAATAGATACGTAATTAAGGTAGAGAGTAAGTGTTGAATTATATAGAAAGGGAAGTAGTATCTTCATGGTCAGAGCTTAAATCTGAAGCACTTTTCTGCCACCTTGCTTCAAAAAGGGTGTAGGGCCTTTTATTCGGTGTAAACGAATTGTAATGAATATACTACTTTTTGGTGAAGCATCAGGGTGATAACCCGTGATTTACCTCATCAGAGTAATCCGTTCATCCGGCGTGATGCTTAACTTGATAATGCCTTGACTATTAGTTTTGGTAAAGTTGCAGTTTACAGTAATAAATGTATACTACAAGGCAGTTAAATAGTTTCTTGAAAGCGGAATCTTTAATTCCTTTTAATGATTCAAATTCATTCGTGTTTGTGTATTCACTAGCTTTCAGTCTTAAATTAAACTTTTTTGTTTATAGATAATTTTTTTCAAAAAAGTAATTTAAATTAAAATAATGGGGTGTGGGGTGGAAAGGTGGAGGTTTAAGCAGAAAAAGAAAATGTTAGATATAAATAATGTTAAATAGGTGGTAGGAGTTTGACGATAGATGTATTGATAAAGACAATTAATGACTAAGGGTTTGACAGCGCCAGAGTATAGAGATGTAAAAGAGGGTATAAAAGATATGACACTAACTTGTTGGTGGTTAAAAATGCAAGAGGATGTTGATTGTTATACTAGGTGAAAAATAAAAAAAATATAAGAGTTCCCTTACTATGTTCTGTTTCTCTCTTTTCTGTCGCGGTTTTTCTGTGAATGTTTGGGGTTTATGGAATTGGCTCTCTAGGCCAGAGTTATATAATTGAGTGACAGATTTTAAGTATGTGTGGTACAGATTGAAATCTACCGATTATCATTGATTATATCAGTGTTATTTTTTCTTGTTTTGTCTGTTTAATTTCTGGTTCTGTATCCTTATTTAGGGTATCTTATATAGAAGAGGAGGTGTTTATACGACGATTTATGTTATTGATTATAGCCTTTGTAGGATCTATAAACTTGTTGATTTTTGTTCCAAGACTTATTACTATTTTATTAGGATGGGATGGTTTAGGGATTGTGTCTTTTGCATTGGTTATTTATTATCAGAATAAGAAGTCTTTGGCTGCTGGAATATTAACAGTGTTAGCTAACCGTATTGGAGATGCCTTATTGATTTTAAGTATTTGTTTTTTGGTTAATTGAGGAGAGTGGCGAATTGGTTATGGGATAACTGGAGATTATAGGTTGTTAATTTGTTTTTTAGTTATTGTTGGGGCAATAACAAAGAGAGCTCAAATTCCGTTTTCAGCTTGGTTACCTGCAGCAATAGCTGCTCCTACGCCTGTTTCTGCTTTAGTGCATTCTTCAACCTTAGTGACGGCTGGTGTTTATTTAGTTATTCGTTTCTATAGAACTTTGGTTGAAGCACAAGAGGTTTTGTGATTTTTAAGAAAAGTAGGGGCGTTAACTTTGTTAATAGCCGGGTTAAGGGCCTGTTTTGAGGTTGACTTAAAAAAAATTATTGCTTTATCAACTTTAAGGCAGCTAGGTTTGATGATATTTACTGTTGGGATTGGTTTTCCTATTATTGCCGTTTTTCATCTTTTCACCCATGCCTTGTTTAAAGCTTTGTTATTTTTGTGTGCTGGTTCTATTATTCATTCTACTATGGATACTCAGGATGGGCGAATCTTGGGAAGTTTAAGTAATCTTCTGCCCTTTAGGAGCAGATGTTTGGTGCTTAGGAGTGTTGCGTTATGCGGGATGCCTTTTTTAAGGGGGTTTTACTCGAAGGATCTTATTTTGGAGGGAGTTTTTAATAGCTCTAATGGGAGATTAGAGGTATTTGTGATATTAATGGGTGCTGGGTTGAGTTTGGTTTATAGCCTGCGAATTTTGTTGATAGGGGTGTTTGGACAAAGTTTTAGTGGGGGTTTGTTTACCTACGAGGTTGAGAGTGGTTATGTAGTGTCTTCAATCATTACTTTATCTTTAGGTGCGGTTATAGGTGGGTGATTATTGCAGAGAGTTTGAGTGAGCGTAAATGGGTTTAGGTTGGTGGGTGTTTTTGGGAAGACGGTTATTAGTGTTGTTACATTTTTAGGTTTACTGTATAGGTTTATTGATTTTGTTTCGAAAAAAGCCTTCAAAGAAAAGTCTTTTAGTAAGTTAGGACGATTCATGTCTAGAATATGGTTTATGAATATAGTATCTGGGAGATTTTTGGCGGGGATTGGTTTAAAGTGAGGTAGGTTAATACATTTGCATTTAGATTTGGGTTGAATGGAGGTTCTTGGTGGACAAGGTGTGTTTAAGGTTATGGAAAAAGGCGTTGATTTGAGATATTCTTTGCAGAGTGGGAGACTTTTAACTTATATTCGTGTTTTTTTGATTTTGTTGGTGTTGTTTCTGCTTAGTGTTAAGTGATAAAATATTATTATTTAATAATGTTTCATGTTCTTGATGATGGAAATGGAGAAAGACTTGGTCATCTTAACATTTTCAGTGTTATGTTTTATGGTTTAAACTATTTGTCCTTTATAAGACTATGTTTTATTAGCGAATAATAAAGAGTCTCATAGTTTTGAGAGTATAGGGGAAACCGTGAAAAATATAAAGTAGAAAGCGGAGAAGGCCTGACCGATTAAAATGAATGGATCCTCTACTGGCTGTTTACCGATTCAAGTGAGTACAATGAAAATACTTAAGAATAGCCAAAAGAGAGTTTGGTTTATAGGGTAGAAGGTGTTAGAGCGTATAATATTGTAGTGTAGTACAGGTATAAAAATTAGTATTAAGATTGATATTAACAGTGCGACTACTCCCCCTAATTTGTTAGGGATTGATCGTAAAATTGCATAGGCAAATAAAAAATATCATTCTGGTTGAATGTGAACAGGAGTTCTTAGTGGGTTGGCCGGAATGTAGTTTTCTGGATCTGTTAGAAGATTGGGTGAGAACAGACAAATAAAAGTTAATGCAGCGAGTAAAAAAATAAATCCTACAACATCTTTTGATGTGTAATAGATATGAAATGGGATTAAGTTAACGTTTGATGAAATACCAAGAGGGTTATTGGATCCTGTTTCGTGTAAAAATAATAAGTGAATAACAACAAAGGCTACGATAATAAACGGAAGGACAAAATGTAAAACAAAGAATCGGCTTAAAGTTGCATTGCTTACTGAGAATCCTCCTCATAGTCAATAGACTAGAGTTTTTCCGATGTATGGAATTGCTGAGAGCAAATTAGTAATTACGGTGGCTCCTCAAAAGGATATTTGTCCTCATGGGAGTACATAACCAAGAAAGGCTGTTGCTATAGTAAGAAAAAGTAGAACAATCCCAATATTTCAAGTTTCTTTAGCTAAATAGGATCCATAGTATATGCCGCGACCTGTGTGTAAATAAATACATACAAAGAAGAATGAGGCACCATTTGCATGGATGGTTCGTATGAGTCAGCCATAGTTTACATCACGTGAAATATGAGAGACTGAATAAAAGGCAAGATCGACACTTGAGGTGTAGTGTATAGCTAGAAAAAGTCCTGTAACAATTTGTGTAACTAGACATAGACCTAGCAATGAACCAAAATTTCATCATGTCGATAGATTAATCGGGGCTGGTAGATCGTATAAAGAGTTATTTAGAATTTTAATAAGAGGGTGAGTTTTTCGTATTGGAAGCTTAATTCAGAAAATTAGTGCGACTAAATCTAAAACTCCCAAAGTTTTTATTTTTTTAAACTATTTTCTGCCAAGTAGGGGAGGTGAGAATATTCACTTTCTATTAGGTAACAACTAATTGCTGTAATTGTAGCTTCTTCCCTACTTTTAGATAGTTGTTCTTTTGTTTAAGGTAGGGTTAGTGGGTAAGTGGTTAACTTATTTACTGATCCTAAGTCAGTGGTATTTTTATACTAACCCGCTTTAGTAGTTGAACTCAGTTTAATGAATAAGTTTAAGGTTGCTTTATGTGTGGTGCATTTCTTGGGGTCCTTTCGTACAATCAAGAAAATTTTTAAGAAAAAGGAGATAGAAACCAACCTAGCTTGCGCCGGTCTTAACTCAGCTCGTGTAAGGGTATAATAGTCGAACAGACTATCCTGTCATAGCGGTTGCACTTATGTGGATTTCCTTAAGCCAACATCGAGGTCGCAAACCCAACTTTCGATGTGTACTCTTGAGTTGGATTACGCTGTTATCCCCGGGGTAACTACTTTTTAGTCCTTAGTAAGTTTTGGATATTTCTTAGTAAAAATTGGAAGCTTTATTGGTTCCAAGATTGCCCCAATCAAACCTCACATACCTTTAAGTGGGTGAACAGAAGTATGAGAAGAGGTAAAGTTCCGCGGGGTCTTTTCGTCTTCCTTTGTTATCTAAGTCTTTTCACTTAGATGAAAAATTCTTTTTGTATACAAAGTACAGGTATTCCTAGTCTTGCCATTCACTGGCCTTCAATTAAAAGGCTAATTATTACGCTACCTTAGCACGCTCACGCTAACGCGGCCGTTTAAAATTTCACTGGGCAGGCATTATCTTTTATTAGAGTTGACTCAAAAGACGATGTTTTTGGTAAACAGGCAGGGAATTTATTTGCCGAGTTCGCTTTGTATAAGTTTGTAAGATGAAAATATTGGATGTTTCAGGTTCTTTTAAGGTTATGAAAAGTAAAGTTATGTTAATACTAATAGAATGCCTGTTTATTATCATATGGTGTTTTATGATAAATTTCTTTAATGGGTTAAAATGATGTAGAATAAATATTGAGATATTTGAGTGTTATAACTAGAACGTTGTTAGGTGGCTGCTTTTAAGCCTACTTAGAAAGCTAAGAAAAGTAAGGTATTTTTGTGTTCTTACTGAGCTTATCCTCAGTAAGTTAAACTTTATAGAGTTGTAGCGTGATACTTGTGTCTATAAGGCAGCACTTTGATGCTTTTAAAGAAAAACCAGCTATGTGACTATATGAAAGGCTTGTTACTTCTACTAAGGGTTATTTTATCAATTGTGAGACATTGATTTTTAAGAGTTAGTAGCTCATAGTCATTCGGGAGTTTAGCTTGCTATGGTTTTGTTGCTTCTCCATGATGCAAAAGGGATATGAGATTATCATTTCTTGAAGAGGCTGGAAGATTGGTCCTTGCGGTTGTGAAGCAGTAGATGGATTTTTTATAGAATACTATGCGCTGTAAAAATTTTCTTTATTTTTGGCAGATTTGTAGTTGTTTTTTGCTTACAAAGGGGATTATCCGTAAAAAGAGCTACAATCTTTCGCCTAATTCTCGGCCACTTTGTTAGTGGTATTAGCTCTGGAGAGTGTCTTCTTATCTTTGGTTTACAAGACCAATGCTTATTAGCTTCTCATAGCTATCCTGAAGTTGAATCGTAACTGTAGTCGAGTTAAAAGCTCGGTGCCTAATGCCTCGGCCATCATGGATTGTGATAGGGGCAATTTCCATTACCCCTACTATGTTACGACTTATCCTACTTTATTGTCGGAGTGACGGGCGATTTGTGCGCGCTTTAGTTCTTGTTCAGATTTATTTTATGTAAGCTAAAAATCTTACTTTCAAGTCCTCCTTTGTTAGAATTTTAAAATTCTAAGTTCGCTAGTGTGTTTATTTGTATCCCATAGATCTGCTTTTCATCGGCTGTATGTCACCTGAATTTTTGAGTGGGTAGTTCTATTGCTTCCTTTTTTTTCTTCTTTGAGCAAGCATAAACGGCCATACACAAGCTGAGGTACGAGAATAGCTAAGATTTTCGTGGATTATCGAATTAAGCTACAGGATCCCCTGATAAGGAGTAAAGCACCGCCACATTGTTTGAGGTTTAAGCTTTCGCTCGTAGTATTCTTTTTTATGTTGAGCCACACAGTAGTCGGGTATCTAATCCGAGTTCTGAGGTTGTGGTTTGTTGGAATAATTAGGTAATGACTGGGTTGGGTTTAGTTTTAATTTATTTTTTACGTTAAAAGTTAATTTTATAGTCTTTTTATGGGTTAATAATTATTCCTATTTGTTTTAATTAGCTTGGAGTATTGGTATAACCGCGACTGCTGGCACCAATTTTGCCACTCCTTTTACTGTTTTCTATGGCCTAGTTTCCTAGCAAAATGTAATATAGAACATTGGTGTTGTGAAGATTTGAGCACTGGAGTAAGTGTTCTTGGGCTAGCTTTAAAGAATGAATAAGCTTTTTGAAAGCTTATTAAGGTTAGTCCGTTTGCACAATGTGTGTGAGCTACCATATGTAGTTTAATTGGTATAGCTAACTGCGTACGTCAATGAAATATTTAAAGCAAGGGTGATAGTGACACCTAGTTATGGGCCGAAACCATAATACTGTTAGTTTCTTGCTTAGATGAAGTAGGGGTTGATTGATAGATCATTTAAAGCTTTGAAGGCTATTAGTTTAGTTAACTTAAACCCCTGTTGATTAAATAGATAATAGGAAGAGATTTCTATTTTTGGGTTATGAGCCCAACAGCTTGATTTTTAGCTTATCCTACTTAGAAAAAAAATAGGATTAGGGTTAGTGGTAGAATTTGAGATAGTAGGAATAAAGTTACTTGTTTAGAAGTTATTTGAGTTTTGATTAGGTGTATTTTGTTAAATCTTAGTAATGTTGAGAAGGTTATGGATAGATAGTAGTATAAACTTACTAATGCCCCGACAATTAAGCCAGTGATGATGATTGTTTTTGCTTTTGTGAATATAAGGACTAATAGTTTTATAATGAAGCCTGTGAGAGGTGGTAGTCCACCTAGTGAAAGGATTATGATGGCTAGGATAAAGAATTTTATAGGTTCTTTGGAGGAGAAAAGTTGTTTATAAGATTTAGTTTGTTCTTTAATTAGAAAAGCATAGATTGATGTATTAATTAGAATATAGGTAGTAAGGTAGGCGATAAGAATGGTGTCATTTCTGTTTACGCTGGCTAGTATTCATCCTGTGTGTCTGATTGATGAATATGTGAGTAAGGATCGAATGTCAGTTTGATTTAGGCCTCCAATGCCTCCTCATAATGCTCTAATTATTGCGATTGGTATAGTGGATTTTATTAGGAGTGGGTTAAAAGAGTTAATGGCTAGAATGGGAGCGATTTTTTGTCAAGTTAGAAGAATAAATGCTGGTGTTAGTTGTAGTCTTGCTATGACTGGTGGAAATCAAAAGTGAAGAGGTGCTACACCTAGTTTTAGGCATATTGCAATAACTATTAGGATTTGTAGGTTATTAAAGTATGCTGAGATAATTGCTGAAGCAATAAAAATTGTTGATCCAAGAGATTGGGGAACTAGGTATTTTACTGCTGCTTCTGATTCTCTTCTGTTTTTTTCTGTAAATATAAGCGGAATGTAGCCTAGTATGTTAATTTCTAGGCCTATTCAAGTTATTAGCCAGTTGGATGAGGATGCTACTATATAGGTGCTTCTGACTATGAGAAATACAAACAAAAGTTTATTGGGTGATTTCATTTATGTTGGTAAGATAGGTTATAGCAGTTGTAGGATTAGAGAGGTTAGTATTATTGTTTAGGTTGAGTGTTGGTCAAATCTGTGCTGGCAGGCCTGGCAGTGATTGGGTGGTCCTCAGATTTAGGCTGAGTAGATTGATTGTCTAAATTTATTGAACATAGTGCTTGATTAGTAAGTTCAGGTTCGTTTGATAGAATGAATATAGGAATAGTTGGGATCAGGCAAATAATGATAAGTGAAACTAGCAGACTAAAAGATAGGCAGTTAGATAGTCAATTTGGTAGCTTTAGTTTTGAGATTACTCAGATTTTAATTAAAAAGATTTTGAGTAGCTAAATGCACGTAGTGCTCTTTTGACGTGAAAGGTCAATGTGCGATAGACTAAACACTTAATTAGCCAGGAAAGAAAGGTGGAAGGAGTTAAACCTCTCTTTATATGGTTAGAAGCCACATATTAGCTCGGCTACCTCTCTGGTGAAAAGGATAAGTGAGTCGAACACTTTCTTTTTGGTTTCAAGGCAAATATTCTCCGAGGTCCTTTAGTGTAGCTCTAGAATGTGGATTTCAATGGTTGAATGCAAGTCAAATCTTTTATTTTAAAGTATAGAACTTCTTTTTGATCTATAATTGTTTTGTTTATAAAATTTTGTATAAAGAAAAATAAATGGGATTGTTATAGTTGAAGTGGGGGAGAAAAAAAAGGGGGGGGGGTAGTATAATAATGGGATGATTAAAGGATAATGATAGTGAGTAGTTTAAGGGGGAAAACGATAGATTGTGGTTCTATAAATAGTAATTGTGGCTCTCATTAGTGTCATAGCTGTAGGTTAACTTTACTATACTTTGTTATGCTGGATTTGCCTTATAAGAAGAAAGAAGGTGATATGGAAAAAGTGGTATTAAGTGTTTTGTTGGCTGTTTTTCTTGGGTTTGTTTTATTATTTGTTGGGTTATTTCTTGGTATGTCCTTTTATGTTGGTCGAGAAAAAGTAAGTCCTTTCGAGTGTGGATTTGACCCTATGGGATCTTCTCGAGTACCTTTTTCTTTGCGATTTTTTTTATTAGCTGTAATTTTTGTAGTTTTTGATGTGGAAATCGTTTTACTTTTTCCAGTTGTGATAATAGTAGGAAGTTCTTGAATGTGAATTAGTAGTTATTTAGCATTGTTAATTTTTTTAGTGTTATTATTTGGAGGGGTAATTCATGAGTGGCGTGAGGGTTCTTTAGAGTGGGAGATATAAAAAGATATGTAGAAATAAAAAATAAAAAATGAGCTTTTGGGGTCAATTAGGGTTTCAAGATAGTTATAGTGGTTTGAGTTCTGAACTCACTTTTTTTCATGATCATGCTATGTTTGTTCTTGTTTTAGTTTCGTCATTTGTAGGGTATATGATAATGTGCTTGTTAAAGAGTAGATTGTCTTCTCGGTTTATTATGGAAGCTCAAGCACTTGAAGCTGCTTGAACTGTGATTCCTGGGTTGTTATTGTTGGTTTTAGCTATTCCATCTGTTCGATTGCTATATTTATTGGATGAAGTGGGTGGGCCTGTAGTTAGAATAAAGGTTGTTGGACATCAGTGATATTGGGAGTATGAATACGGGGATGGTAATGGTGTAATTGGTTTTGATTCCTATATAGTAAATAGTACAGAGGTAAGTGAAGGTGGTTATCGTTTATTGGAAGTTGATAATCGGTGTGTGTTGCCTTATGGTGTTGATGGACGTGTTTTGGTTAGTTCTGCTGATGTAATTCATGCTTGGGCTCTTCCTTCTATTGGTGTAAAAGTAGATGCTATTCCTGGTCGAATCAATCAGTTAGGTGTTCATTTGATGAAATCTGGTGTGATATTTGGTCAGTGTAGAGAGATTTGTGGGGTGAATCATTCTTTTATACCTATTAGAATGGAGGGGATTTCTCCTGAAGTTTTTTATCTTTGGTTGGTGGGATAGCAGGGTTTGTTGTTTGTTAATATGGAT